AATCCCACAATTTTATGGATTCTGTTATTTCATATGTTTACTCGATCTTTTTTCTATTCCTTTCATATTGCATATAAAAATAAAAAAGTTTTGTCGTTATTTATTTCTATTTATTATTTTTATTTCGTGTAATTAATGCGGAGTTCCTTAAATATCTCTGCCTTCTTTGAAATATCATGAACAGTTCCCGTAGGTTGAGCGCCTTTTTCAAGGAAATATAGAATAGCGGGAACATTTGAATAAGTTTGATTCTTTATCGGATCGTAAAAACCCACTTTCCGAAGATCTCTTCCTTCTCTTCGGGATCGAACATCAATCGCAACGATTCGATAGATGGCTCATTGGGATAGATATAGATGAATAATTCCCCCCTTAGAAACGTATAGGAGGCTTTCCCCTCGTACGGCTCGAGAAAAATGATTCTAATTTATATCTATAGTATATATAGTATATATAGTAGCAAATAGATCCATAAAATCATCAAATCCATTCTTAAACTATGATTTTATTCGTTTTTTTTATTCTTCCTTCCCGAAAAACCCGAAAAGAACAAAAAACCATTAGTACTTATAACTTAACTCAAGTTGGACAATTCTCAAAGAGTTCAAAGGAAAATCCCAAGTCCTTGGCATTTCATTTATTGAGCTGTCTCTAACCAATCTTTTTGTCTCATTTAGAATCCATTTTTTGATTTCTGCTCAAATCAAATCAAATTTTGAGACAATTGAAAGTGGCGTTTTCTTGTTCCAGGATCGTTTATCTTTGTTTTGAATCATTGGGTTTAGACATTACTTCGGTGATTCTTAATCGTTTCAAAATGGCAGCAACATACCTTTTGTGATTTATTGACTATCGAAGAATCATACGAACGATTGATTTCCGTGTGATACACTTTTGGTCGAAATAGTTTTCCCAATTCCAACAAAAGTTTCAAATCAAAAAAGGATATTTTGTTAGAATTGAATCTTTTCAATTTCTATATCGAAGATATGCTTACGAAGTTGTTCCAACTTATTGATTGACATTAACCCTAGATCTTTTACCTCTGAGAAATGAATTAAGCCTTTACGCTCGAGCTCCATCGTGTACTATTTACTTTAACTCACAACCCAACCAAATGGGGTGGGGTTCTAGTAGAACAGAACAAACTATGTCGAGCCAAGAGCACTTCATAATTCCTATATAAAATTATAAAAGAAAATGGTGGATGTAAGAATCCACAACCGATCATGTCCTTCAAGCCGCACGTTGCTTTCTACCACATCGTTTTAAACGAAGTTTTACCATAACATTCCTCTAGTTTGGAACCGGTATGAAATTGATTCAATATGGAATCATGAATAATCATTGGCTCAATCGATACATAATAATAATATATATATTATATATAATAATACATATTTATATATGTTTCTATATGTATGTATGGGTATTTATATTTATCTGGAGAAGTCTCAACAAGGATTCAATTTTTTTAACCCATATTTTATTTTATTTTATGAATTAACCAATTTATATTATAATTATAAAGAACACAAATAAATGAATTCTTCCTTCAATCCACATCGTCAACAGATTGTTCAAGACAAGACGATCAAGCATGAGAGATCCAATTATTTTCTTTATCGAACAACTAAACTAAAGAAAGGTCTTTAATTGGATTTCCAATACCGGAACACAATGAATATATGTTATTGTTATTAATCGAATAAGCTAGCCCAATGACCTTCAAAGGTCGGAAGTTACTCGATAAGAACAGATTCCCAAATTTCGCACTTCTTCGAATACCAAGGAGAATGGTTAAAAATTTGTAATTTTAAAAATTTACCACTTCGAGATCATTATCTTATTATTTCATTATTTGAATAAAGTTTTCTCGAAATCAATCAACCAACAAGTTGTCACATATACTAAGTAGCTAAAAATTTTTAGCGAATAACTCATTGATTAAAGATTAAAGAGACACAAATCATCATAAACATAAAAAAAATAGATTTATTTTTCAATTGAATCATCAAGGATTTCACCCAGTTAGATAGAGAAATAAAAAAAAATTACATTGTATTGTATGTATTTTTTCGTAGGGATGAATAGAGAATATGAATAGGTAAAGGCTTATGTAAAGTTTAGGTCGTTATTCTTCCACCCGATCTGATTGATAAAATAAGAATTGGAATAAGGAATAATATGATCTTTTCGTATCCAGCTGATATCCCGAGCAATTGTCAATGGGGGTAATCCCGGATATTTAAGGAATCACGGATCTTTTTCACCAAAACAGAAATTTCGTTGTCACTATGGGCATTCTTTCTACTTTCTACTTTAGTTTGTTTTACTTCAGGAATCTTTACATAAATTCCATAAACATAAAGTAATGTAATAATGTAATGTAATTAAAGTGAATGGGATGTATAAATCAACCCCCTGGTCCAATCGTTACATTGATTTACAATTATTAATTAGAACCAGATGCAAAATTTTAAATTCGGTCAAAAAAAAAACACCTGTCTGGACAATCTTGTATAAGTGAAAAGACAAACAGGTGCATATTTTTTTACTTGTTTTGTTCCTATTTTTATTTTTCCCAAAACAAGTTTTGGGATCCTTAATCCCAGTGATGCAATTAAATTAGTACCAAGACAGGAGCCCCCTCCTGTTTAGAATTCAGCATCGAGTTAGTACCGTACCTTATTTTCTTTAGAGATAAGGAATATATAATATAAATTTAGAGATAAGGAATATATAATATAAAATAAAAGGAATATAATATATAAATATAATATAAAATAAAAAGAAATAAGGAATAGGAAGCTTTCACATTTCGATTCAGAATGCAGCGTTGATAATTCAAATAAATGGATATATTCTATATAGGACGTAAGGTTTTTCTAAGTAAATAAAGTTGAACGAGGCGTGCATACACTGAACAGCCCATCCTATTTTTGTTTTTAATTATACATTGACCCATATTCCTATCCTACCCAGATCACAAATGGATTCTGTATGTCATCGGTACTCGATTCGGTTTGTGAGAAAGAAAGTAAAAGATATGATTCAGAAAAGAATCATTAGAAATCAGAAACAAGGAACTATTAAATAAACATTACACTCTTAAACGAAACAGAATATATATATATATTTTTAATAGAAATAAAACAAAAATAGAAAGAAAACAAAACAATCTTTATTCTGATATAATTGACGGCTCTGGGACGGAAGGATTCGAACCTCCGAGTCGCGGGACCAAAACCCGTTGCCTTACCGCTTGGCCACGCCCCATTTAGATTTCTATTCAACACCAATAAACACTAATATAGGTATTGGTTGTTCGTCAATTCCCGCTCAAATATCTATGGAATCCGTTAGATTGTTGCTAAGATTTTACACGTGTAGTTATAAAATTAAATTGAATTTATTGATCATTACATATAATTCAATTAAGATATTGTATGAAAGTATGATTCCTTCTATATTTCGTTTGAGAATTGAAGGATTTTTGATGGGGTTAGTCAAAGAAAAAGAAGGATTTTTTGATCTATTTTCACTTTCTTCATTTTTACCTTATATCGATAACTCAATCAAAATACAATTATCTCCAAGAATGAAACATTTGTTATGCTTAATATCTTTAGTTTGATCTGTATCTATCTTAATTCTATACTTCATTCGAGTCATTTTTTCTTTGCCAAATTGCCCGAGGCTTATGCTTTTTTCAATCCAATCGTAGATGTTATGCCAGTCATACCTTTGTTCTTTTTTCTCTTAGCCTTTGTTTGGCAAGCTGCTGTAAGTTTTCGATGAGACCTTTAATACTGTCCTACAAACATTCATGATTTATTCAATACAAACAAAAAAAGATTCTAAGAATCAATTGATAAGATCCGATGAGTCTTACATTGTGAACCCTCAATTCAAATATGGAAATTCTTGAATAAGCGCGATGAATTTGGATCCCCTCATTTACTCATTCTGACCTTCTACTTCCAGTGAACAAAGGCCCTTATATTATGGTCCCCACAATAAATAACTAATTGTTTGTGCGCATGAAAAATACAATTTTCATAACGAAAGAGTATTAGTCTTATTTCAAATGAATTTCTGAAAATTCCTTTATTTTATTATTTTATAGAAAATAGAAACCGCTTTATTTCTTGGTTTGGTGTCAAAATGGAATATGTGGTATAAAAATGGATAATCTATTCCCTTTTTACCAAAAATGATCTTATCTTGGAGATTTTGTAATGCTTACTCTCAAACTCTTCGTTTACACAGTGGTGATATTCTTTGTTTCTCTCTTCATCTTTGGATTTCTATCTAATGATCCAGGGCGTAACCCTGGACGTGAGGAATAAAAAAATAAGAGATTTTTCATTGCTTTATTTCTGAATTTTCTTATGATTTTATCTATTATAGATATTTAACTATGCTATGATAAAAAAGTGCTTGAGATTTTCTTTCGAATTCGAAAGAAAATCTCAAGTCATCAGAAGAAACGGAAAGAGAGGGATTCGAACCCTCGGTACAAATAACTCGTACAACGGATTAGCAATCCGACGCTTTAGTCCACTCAGCCATCTCTCCCAATTAAACAAAGGATAATTACTATGTTACACATGAAGTAAAGAAAAAGTCTTTTTTTTTCTTTCTTTTTTCTTTATTCTATAGATAGATTATAGATACAGATACAAAAGATACAAATTTTATCAGTTTTTCAGCAATTAATTTCGAATTACATTTAGATAACGGGAATACCCGCAATAGAAAAAATTAAAGTAAATTAAATGAAGTAAAGAATACCTCTTCGATTTCGCACGAAAGCTTCTTTTATTCCCCGGCCTGGCCTGGTCAGTACCAGCTCTGGGCCATTTATTGTTTTGTTCCAATGAATCATACATGAAATGAGTTATCTGATTTGAAAACAAAAAGAAATTGAATCAACAACAATATAGGGGCTATTTTTATTCCTATGATATAAGTGCCTTTTCTTAATTATATTATTA